GTTACTTTTTTGTTTCCATAAAAAAATTCCGATCTTGATCTTGCTAAGGATCCCGATATGGATCCATTAAATATAAACTTTAATGAACAGAGTCGAGAAAATAATCTATTTTTTTATTATAAAAAATAGATTATCAATCGATTTGATAATAATGCAAGGATTACCAGCAATCCGTCTTGCTCTCACTAAAGAGATATCCATATAGATATCAATATATCACTTGTGAGTTTATTTGTTACAAAACACGAATTTGAATCTCAAATTGAAATGATTAAAACGAAAGCATAAGAAGGAATTTGTAAGCTACCCACTTGATTTCCATGGGATTGTAGTTCAATTGGTCAGAGCACCGCCCTGTCAAGGCGGAAGCTGCGGGTTCGAGCCCCGTCAGTCCCGGCGAATTCAATAAAAAAAGACATCCACTCCCCCTTTTGTTTCTGGGCAAGGGGATCAAAATTGTTTCATTTATCTTTTTGTTTTTTTTTTTTCTTTTTTCATCAAGCAAAAGAAAGGGGTATTTCCATTATTTTAACTAGCACCAATTGATGGTAGAGAGACATATGTAAATTAGGATAATTAGTGAGAGCATTCAACACTTCAAGAAAGAGATACTGTACGGGGTTTCTGCTTTTTGTCAATTGATCTCCCATTAACTCGTGTAGGAAAATGGAATAGGCTGGCGTATAATACGTTTGCCAAGAGTACCTATGTATACTTTTTTTTCTATGAAGTCAAGGAATTGAAAAAAGTTCGAATCCAACCACGTAAATAGGATATTAAAAAAATAAAGATAAAATTAGTCTTCCCTAATGAATATGCTCTTTTTAAAGATTAGAGCCGATGTTGAAGAAAAAACTCGTAAGAAAATTTAATTTTAATTTATAGTTAATTTTTTGGAATTTTTTAGTTTTTTTTTACTGGGACTCGTCTTTATCACACACCCCTTATTTGTTTTCCAAAAAGACGATAGACCCTTAAAAATTTTTGAAAATTTCAAATTGAACTTCGTACTTGTTTTCTCTATTTGATTTCTATTGTTTATTTAAGGTTCTTTATAAACTCTTTTTGTAAACAATCGAAGTATAAAGGGTTTTTTATGATACTTCATCAGATGATTGTACAAGTAAAGTACTAGGTTGTATAAAAGAAAGCGGGGAAAAAGAAAAATAAATAAATATTTTTTGATTGGATCAGGTATCTCATTATGTATTCGGTGTGGATAAAGGATCTTCCTATGTTATACTATTATATTCTTGACGATGAGTCGATTTCATAGCTCCGCTATTGTTATTCATGATATTTCTTTCATTCGATATCATCGAAATCTAATTCATCTGAGTGAGTTTACAAGCGAAAGATTTCTCATCTCTATGGGATTAAATCCCGAGATATAAAAAAAAATAATAATAATAAACGATTAAATTATGGAAGTAAATATTCTTGCATTTATTGCTACTGCACTCTTCATTCTAATTCCTACTGCTTTTTTGCTTATAATTTATGTAAAAACGGTTAGTCAAAATGATTAATTTGAATACAATTTTACTATCAATGAAAAAAACAAAGAAAAAAAAGGATTTCAATTTCTCGTCTTAAATGAAAGGAATGCCTTAGGCTCAGTAGTAGTATCCTAGGGGGCCCGCTAGTATGGTAGAAAGAGATCTCTTTCTACCATACTAGCCATTATGGTTATTGTAATGTATAAAGTACAAGTGAAATATCTTAATATAAAGGAATCCACCTATATCTCTTTTTTTTTAATCAATATAAATAGAATATGAAATGTATGTACATACTTTCTCAATTTCATTTGTTTGTTTGATCCGTTTAATACAGATAATCCTAATTCGATGTAAACTTCTTTATATTTCGAAAAGGGGTTACCCCATGAATGGTTAACCGTGTAAACCCCGATATAAAAATAGAAAATGAGTCAATAAAACAAAACATAAATCCAATTTCTAAAAAAAAATCTTAAAAAAAATAGCCGAACGGTCTATAAAACTAAAACAATTAATACAGGTTGATAGAGTTTGATTATTACCGCAATTAGGAGTACTTCTAGAGTCCACTTCTTCCCCACACTACGAGAGAGAGGGAAAATGTAAAAACTACCATTAAAGCAGCCCATGCGAGACTTACTATATCCATGTGAATTCTGTCCCCTATTTCTATGAATATGAAGAAACTATTCCATTATTGTTCACTAATAATAGTGAAATCACTGGTACAGAGTCAAAAAAGGGAGAGGTATTTGGTCACCATTGATGAACTACTCCAAAAAAACCACTTATCTTATTCTTAATAATGAGTTATTCTTATTATAGAATTTCTAGTAGAATCGACAAGATGTAAACACAAGTAAACAGACACTTTTCAAAGTATCCAAGGAATCTGACTCAAATGTAGAAAGAATAAGACTTTTTTTCTTTTATCGTTTTTTTTTTTATTTTTGGAAGTAAGAAGTAAAATGAAAGGCAATTTTTCATCTAATCTAATATTGATTGAATGTCTGAGCATTCCGAGACTTTCATTAGTCTGTATCCAAAGTATCTTAAGTCCTTTTCAAAACTATTAATTCCCCCTCTGGCTGCCCAATCTAATTGAAGACTCAGTAAGTGGAACTAATTTTAGTAGTGTAAAGTAAAGATTTACGGATTTCCCACCCCCCACTACTTTAAGTTTTCCTTGAATCTGATAGGCAAAACTTTAGGTTAGAGAATGGAACCTCTCGAGAGCCGGGGGCTTAGAATCACGATAAAGAAAGTATCAAGAGTCTTTTCCTACGTTTGTTTTATAATAGGGGATTTCAAGTCTGTTGTTGAGGCGGCACCCGGATTTGAACTGGGGAAAAAGGATTTGCAGTCCCCCGCCTTACCACTCGGCCATGCCGCCAAAACGATAGAAACTAGATTCAAATTTTATCTTTTTTTTTTCAACTCCGAAAAAAAAATATAGTTTTTCAGTCACAAAATATAGAGGAATCCAGTATAAATCCGAACCATTAACTATTGACTGTAAATTCATGACCTTTTTTGAATTAAAATCGACATTTTTTATTTCTAATAATAAAAGCAAATCATTAGAAATGTATTTATAACCAATCTATATTGAGTTTTTTCAATAAAAAAGAAAAATAAATCTTCTTCAATTTCAATTATAACAGTAATTCTGAGTATATGTAAACCCCAGAATCAGAACATACGTTACGTTGTGTTATAGAGCTATAGCTCTATAATGGGGTTTTTTATCTCTCTAGGGATGCTTTTGAGGAGTAATTCTCAATAAATTTTTGTATTTCAATTTTTCGTTGAATACATTGAAGAGAAAGTTTAATTTTTGATAGAGCACAGCATGTGCTGTCCCAAACAAATAGAACTGTACCCGAATAAAAGAAGAAAAAGAGACGTATATATCTTATCTGTTCTGTGCATTCTTAAAAAAAAAAATTTTTAATAACTAAAAAACACAAGTTTTCTTACCTACTTCAATTCAATGATACTCTACTCAAAATAGGTAAAACTTTTTTCTGCAAATATTTTTTTGAACGATGAAATACAAATACATGAAAAAGTAAAGTGGTAAAAAAAAGTTTTCTATTTATTTTATATTTATCTGCTCGAACAGATCCAAGCATGAATACATTTTTTAATGTTATGCAATCGAATATGTAATATCATAGGTGAAAATGAAATTACTTTTTTTCTAGTCTTTACAAAACTCCAAAAGTTCCAGTGGTATTTCTCAATTCTGTTCCATTTGGATCTATTTCTTATAAAAAAATTCCAATTGAATCTAGTCTCCGTTCATACGTATTTCATACAGTCCATATAGCTTGGAGTTGGATAAAATTTCATGTGATTCAGTAAACAGAATAGAAATTCCATTATTGTTAGATCGAATTCTATGGATATGATTCGGTGAAGAATGAGAGATGGGATGGTATTTTTTCAATAAACGGATAAATGGGAAATTCAAAAAAGATGCTCGGGGATGGAAAAGAGGGAACATCTACAATACCCGGATTAAATCAGATACAATTTGAAGGGTTTTATCGGTTTATTGATCAGGGGTTAATAGAAGAACTTTCTAAATTTCCAAAAGTTGAAGATATAGATCACGAAATTGAATTTCAATTATTTGTGGAAACATATCAATTGGTAGAACCTATGATAAAAGAACGAGATGCTGTCTATGAATCACTTACATATTCTTCTGAATTATATGTATCCGCGGGATTAATTTGGAAAACCAGTAGGAATATGCAAGAACAAAGAATTTTTATTGGAAACATTCCTTTAATGAATTCCCTTGGAACTTTTATAGTAAACGGAATATACAGAATTGTTATCAATCAAATATTGCAAAGTCCTGGTATCTATTACCAGTCAGAATTGGATCATAACGGGATTTCGGTCTATACCGGCACCATAATATCAGATTGGGGAGGCAGGTTAGAATTAGAGATTGATAAAAAAGCAAGAATATGGGCTCGTGTGAGTAGGAAACAGAAAATATCTATTCTAGTTCTATCATCAGCTATGGGTTCGAATCTAAGAGAAATTTTAGAGAATGTTTGCTACCCTGAAATTTTCTTATCTTTCTTGACCGATAAGGAGAAAAAAAAAATTGGGTCAAAAGAAAATGCTATTTTGGAGTTTTATCAACAATTTTCTTGTGTAGGTGGGGATCCTATTTTTTCTGAATCCTTATGTAAGGAATTACAAAAAAAATTCTTTCACCAAAGGTGTGAATTAGGAAGGATTGGTCGCCGAAATATTAACTGGAGACTTAATCTTAATATACCTCAGAACAATATATTTTTGTTACCACGAGATATATTAGCAGCTGCCGATCATTTGATTGGGATGAAATTTGGCATGGGTACACTTGATGATATGAATCATTTGAAAAATAAACGTATTCGCTCTGTAGCGGATCTTTTACAAGACCAGCTCGGTTTGGCTCTGGCTCGTTTAGAAAATGTAGTTAAAGGAACT